TATCCATTAGACAATGGACGCTCTTCATTCCTATTTTCACATTTTTTCATAAAAAAAAAATGTGACGTATTTAGGGAATACAATAAACAATAAAAAGAAGGATGCATATCAAAAAGGATAAGGCATCTGTATATCCTATGAAGTTAAGGAATATATAATATATATAGCGGGTAGCGGGAATCGAACCCGCATCGTTAGCTTGGAAGGCTAGGGGTTATAGTCGACGTTGTTTGATCAGTTTTAACATCTCTAATTCAAAACCGAACATGAGATTTTGGTTTCATTCGGCTCCTTTATGGAATATCTATGTATTCCCATCATAGAAAAAATGAGATCCATAACATCTATGTCAGCTTTTTTTACGAATGCATCTAAAGTTACTTGCTTTTTAGATGATCCCTATAGAAGAGGGAGATTCTATCAAATCTTTCTAGTCTCTAGTCTAGTTACTTCGTTCCCTATTTCTTTTCTATTCGGGGGATCCTAAGGAAAATAATTTTGTTTCTACCGAGCTGAAATAAGAAGCCGAGGGTTCTAGTAAACCAAAACCATCATTTTCTAGCTATTTGGCTTCAATCTTGCCCTTTTTCAGCGCAAAAATTGAAGATTTAGTTACGATTGAAAGTTTTGTACTATTATCCATAGATCCTTTATTCATACTCATTGGATTGGAAGAATTTAACCAATCAAAAAAATTATGCTTCTCGACTCCATAATCCAATTTTTTTATTAAAATTCTGTAAAATTCTGATTGACTTTTGGATAGAAATCGTGAGAATGTATATTCTTTCCTCAAATGTCCTATTGAGGGGTAAAGGATTAAATCTTTTTAAGAAATAAAGTTTTTTATCGGAATGGAATATAAAATATGAAAAAAATGGAAAGACCCCTTAACTATTGAAGTTGTTAATAGAACGAATCACACTTTTACCACTAAACTATACCCGCTACATAGCTACATATTAATTATATATTTCATATTAATATGAAATATGAATCAAATACTGAACTTCAACTTTCATTTAGAATGAAATTTGTTTTTCATTGATGAATTTCCGAATCTTATAATCTTATACTTAAGAATAAGAAAATAAAGACAAAAAATAGTAGTTTACTATATAATAGAATACTATTACTAGAACACTTTTCCTATAAATTTTAATAGAAAGGCTAAATATTCTAATTTATACTCTAATTTCCTATAATTACTATAGAATATATAGATAGAATATTCTATAGTAATCTAGAATTTTTGAAAGAATTTCTAAGAGAATTTCTCCATTAGAATCTTATATAATTTCTAATGATTAGGAATGGCAATGAAAATGAGTCTTCTTGTTTCAATAACAATTTTTATTCGTCGGAACAAAAGAAGTACTGGCCCGGCCAGTACTTATACTTAATCAGGTCGGCTTTTGTAAAAATTTGTACAAAATAAAAGAAGTAAAGTATTCTTTCTATTGGAGAAATCTGTTTCGGATCATTGAAGTGAAGGAAAATAAAGATTGTTCTCAATCTTGACTTCACGCGTGAAATCACATGATAAATTTCCCATTTTGAATGGGGAGAGATGGCTGAGTGGACTAAAGCGTCGGATTGCTAATCCGTTGTACGAATTATTCGTACCGAGGGTTCAAATCCCTCTCTCTCCGACCCCCCTGATCACTTGCTATTTTCGAATTGGAATAATTTTCGATTAGTTTCTTTTATAAATCTTTTATCTTTATTTAGCATCTATTCCATTTATTTATACATTTACCTATGAAAAAATCAAGGAAAAAGTAAAAACGAATCTCATCTCTTTTTTTATTCTTCACGCCCAGGATTACGCCCCGGATCATTAGATAAGAATCCGAAGATGAAGAGAGAAACAAAGAATATTACTACTGTATAAACAAATAGTTTAAGAGTAAGCATTAAAAATCTCCAAGATAAGATCATTTTTTGTTTAAGGAAATAGATCACCTATTTTACGACACACGCTATACACTATTTTGACATGACACTCCAAATTTCTTTCTATTTTTAATGTAATATTCTAATGTAATATTATGAATAATATTTTATGAAAAATATTCGTTTTTTTTGTTACCAAAAATTTCTTGCCATATCCATATCTATAATTAGGTATTGTATGGGATCTTCTAAAGGAAAAGTCAGAACAAAAAGAATCAGCTGATTAGCTGATTAAAGATCAAGATCATCGCCCCTTCCCTTATTCAAATTCAATAATAAATACCAGAATTTAGCTTTTTGAATCGAGGGTTCCTAATGTCCAGACTTATCTGAATATTATTTATGATCTTATTGATTTTCAGAATCAAAATTTTATCTGTTTTTTATCGAATAAATTTTGAATTGAATAGAGATTTCATTCTTATCGAAAACTTACAGCAGCTTGCCAAACAAAGGCTAAGAGAAGAAAAAGTACAGGGATAACCGGCATAACGTCTACAATTGGATTGAAAAAGGCATAAGCTTCGGGCAATTTGGCTAAGAAGAAACTACTCGAATAAAGGGTAGAATTAAGACAGAGACAGATTAAACTAAAGATATTAAACATAACAAATATTCTTTTCTTGTTATTCAAAATTCAAATGAAATGGAAATGATAATAAATTATCAGATTGGATTGAGTTGTTTTTCTGAGGGAAAATTGAAAAGAAAAAGGCAGATAAAAGAAAGAAATTCTTCTTTTTCTTTGACTTCTACCCAATAAAATAAGGATACAAAGAATTCTATTTTCATACAATATCTTAATTGAATTCTAAGTAATGATCAATTAATCTTTTTGATTCTATATCCATATCCATTGTGTTGAATCCTAGCGACAACATGTCCTATATTTCTTTTGGTTGGTTATTGACGAATAACCAATATTTATCTTAGTCTTTTTTAGACCAACTAAAAATGGGGCGTGGCCAAGCGGTAAGGCAACGGGTTTTGGTCCCGTTATTCGGAGGTTCGAATCCTTCCGTCCCAGATCGTTTGCATCCAAAACGAAAGATTCTTCTCTATTGAAAATCTAATTCAACAATTTTCTGTTTAATTTTGGATACTTTAATTTTGGATACAATGTTATCCAATCTGAATTCTAAGAATCATATCTTTTTTTTTTTTTTACTTTATTTATTAAATTACTCAAGTATTTTATTCTTCAATATTTGTGATTCCTTTTGTTAACGATTATTTGTTTTATAAGATGGAGATGGATGCGAAAAGACCATAATTTTCATAATTTGAGGATTCTTTTTTTTCTCTTTGATCTTACCTTACACGAGACTTTTTCTACTCCATAATTATGTTTTAAATTCAATGAAAATAAGAAATGAAAATCAGATTCAATTGGAGATGGTAAAAAAGAAGTAAATCATAATATTAGAATCAGAAAATCATATTTCATAAATAAAAAATGAAAAAATATGTCATAATTATGACATAAGAATATATTGTATATTTTTCTTATTAAGAATATCTTATTATTTCATTATTTTTCATTATTTCAGATTATCTTATTATTCTATAATTGAATATTTCAATGAAATATAATGAAATATTTAGTTTAGTATATTATTTAGTTAAAGTGGCTAAAAACTTTTAGCCATTCATGGGGATTTCTTTTTCATTTGAATGAAAAGAAAGTCAAAGGTTTTTTTTAGGTTTCTAATTTCTTTCTTTTTTTAACGAAAAAGGGGGATCCTTTATTATGGAAAATCCCAAAAGATTTGTTGAAGGTGTAAATAAGTTTGCTTAAACCTGATTTTTTTCATGTGATATTATTCATATGAGAAAATATGGGGTAATTTTAAGTGAAATCTTTTCCGGATAAACACTTATATATAAGTGTTTATAAGTGTAGATTATTATGTATCGGTTCAGCCAATGACTATTCATGATTCCATATTGAATCAATTGCATACGGTTCAAAATTAAAATGAGAGGGATGTTATGGTAAAACTTCGTTTGAAACGATGTGGTAGAAAGCAACGTGCGACTTGAAGGACATGATTGGATGTGGATTATGACATCCACCATTTTCTATACGAATGAAGATGCTCTTGTCTCGACATAGTTTGTTCTGCTAGGAACCTGATTGAATTTGTCTTGGGTTGCTAAAGAAAGATACTAATGGTATAGAAAGGTATAGCATATGATGGAGCTCGAGCAAAAATGATTCATTCATTTATCGGGGGAATAATCTAGGGTTAGTGACAATCAATAAGTTAGACCAACTTTGTAAATATATCATCTATATATAAATATAGATAAAAGGAGAGGTTCAAATTTGAACAAGTTTGAAATGAAAAAAAGTAAAATTTATCGAAATTTTCAAACTGTTTAGATCAAGAGTGTATTACAAAGGAATCAATCGTTCGTATGATTTTTACAGAAAGAACAAAAGGTATGTTGCTGCCTTTTTGAAAAGGAGTAAGGATCACCGAAGTAATGTCTAAACCCAATGATTTCACAAAGCGCAAAGCAAAGACAATAAATTCCGGAACAAGGAAACACTATTTTAACTTGTCTCAACAATTGGATCAGAATGAGTAAAAAAAAAATAGGGTAGAGACAGCTCAAGAAATTCGAAGGATTTCCTTTCGAACTCTTTCAAAACTATCCAACTTGAGTTAGGAGTACAAATGAAATTTCTTTTTCTGTAAAGAAGGAAAAAAGGCTCAAATTACAGTCTAATTCTTTATGGATCCATTTCTATTTCGATCTATATAGATCGAAATAGAAATTCTAGAAATTAGAAAAATTAGAATCATTTTTTCTTGAGCCGTATGAGGAGAAAACTTCCTATACGTTTCTAGGGGGGCATCTTTTATCTACATCTATCCCAATGAGCCATCTATCGAATCGTTGCAATTGATGTTCGATCCCGAAGAGAAGGAAGAGATCTTCGAAAAGTGGGTTTTTATGATCCGATAAAGAATCAAACTTATTCAAATGTTCCTGCTATTTTATATTTCCTTGAAAAAGGTGTTCAACCCACAGGAACTGTTTATGATATTTTAAGGAAGGCAGAATTCTTTAAAGAATTTCGAATTTCTTTTGATAAAAAAAGAAAGGAAAAACAAGAATCATGAATAAAGAATTACACAAAGATAGGTACTAGTTACTCTATCTTTGTGTAATTCTTTATTCAAAGTTTCCTCTTTTCTTTTTCTTTTCTTTTTCTATTCATACTTCTTTATATTTCTATTCATACTTCTTCTATTCATACTTCTTTATATATATATATATATTTTATATATTTATATTTTTATTTATATTTTTATATTTATATTTATATTTTTTTCTTGCTTATTTTTGTGGACCCCCCTCGACAAGAGGGGGGTAACCTTTCTTCTTATATTTGTATTGTACCTTTCTTTTTTTATTAAAGAAAGTTTATTAAAAAAAGCCGCATTTTTTCTATCTCTACCTTTTCCTTATTACTTCTTTTTTTTCTGCTCAAAGTTTTATTCTTTCAAATACAACACAAATTTATATATAATTTCTTTAAATTTGTTTTCTAAAAAGTCCATTCATATTGACAATGGTGTATCAAACAAATATAATTTGATCGTATATAAATAGATCTTTTTATCCCCATTTCATTCCCTATTGGCTCTTTCCTTCACTTTAGTAAAATGGATGAGTTTGCTAGATTTTTTTTTATTTCGATCATATCTACACTTCATATTGATCCGGGTTGCTAACTCAACGGTAGAGTACTCGGCTTTTAATTGCGACTATGATCTTTGATCTTTTACACATTTGGATGAAGGAATTCGTCTAGACTATTGGTAGAGTTTATAAGACCGCGACTGATCCTGAAAGGTAATGAATGGAAAAAAAAGCATGTCGTAAAAAATAAAAAAAAAAAAAATAAAGAATAATAAAATCATAGAAAAAGAAGATTTCTAGTACTCATAATATAAATAGAACAAGAATTTTTCTTTTTATAAAATCTTTAAAGTTCAGTAAAGTATTTTGGGTCTAGTGAATAAATGGATAGAGTCTTATGGCTCCAATTCGAATAAGACAAAAAAGCAACGAGCTTCATTTCTTAATTTGAATGATTACCCGATCAAATTACTAATTATACGTTAAAAATAGATTAGTGCCTGATGTGGGAAAAGGTTCTCTTGTGAATTTTGAGTGGACCATTGATTCTTTTTTTTATTCTTTTTTTTTTTTTTTTTAATCCTAATTATTCTTTATTGTGGATTGGAGACGGATGTGTCTAAGAAATAGTATAGTGATAAAAAAAGAATCTTTTTCCAAAGTCAAAAGAGTGATTGGGTTGCAAAAATAAAAGATCTTTACCCTTTTTCTTATTGTTAGTCTAGTTATATTTAAAAAGGAAAAGAAACCAAAATTGGATAGAAAGGGAAAGCAAAAAGATCTGTAGATTGGGCTCTCTGTCTCCGGGGTATATATTCTTTATTTGTTCTTACTTTTAGATAATCTTTTACTTCTTATTTTGTATTTTATTCTATATTTTATTCTATTATTATTATATATTATTATAGTTTATTCTAAAATTCTAAAATTCTAAATAGTATTTTAGTATAAGAGAAACACAACATATGCATACGCCGTTCTGACCATATTGCACTATGTATCATTTCATAACACAAGAAGTGCCTCCCTTTTTTGGTTACAGTAGAAATGTATTTAAATGGCAGAATGACAAGGATATTTAGATTTAAAAAAGATAGATTTCGGCAACAAAACTTCCTCTATCCGCTACTCCTTCAGGAGTATATTTACTCACTTGTTCATTATCATAGCTTCAATAGTTTGATTTTTTACGAACCTGTGGAAATTATCGGTTATGACAATAAATATAGTTTAGTACTTGTGAAACGTTTAATTACTCGAATGTACCAACAGGAATCTTTGATTTCTTCGGTGAATGATTCTAACAAAAATGGATTTTGGGGTCACAAGAATTATTTTTCTTCTCATTTTTATTCTCAAATGATATCAGAAGTTTTTGGAGTCATTCTGGAAATTCCATTCTCATCACGATTAGTATCTTCCCTTGAAGAAAAACGAATACCAAAATCTCAGAATTTACGATCTATTCATTCAATATTTCCCTTTTTAGAGGATAAATTATCACATTTAAATTATGTGTCAGATCTATTAATACCCCATCCTATCCATTTGGAAATCTTGGTTCAAATCCTTCAATGCTGGATCAAAGATGTTCCTTCTTTGCATTTCTTGCGATTGTTTTTCCACGAATATCATAATTTGAATAGTCTGATTACTTCAAAGAAATCTATTTACGTCTTTTCAAAAAGAAAGAAAAGATTCTTTTGGTTCCTACATAATTCTTATGTATATGAATTTGAATATCTATTCCTATTTCTTCGTAAACAGTCTTCTTATTTACGATCAATATCTTCTGGAATCTTTATTGAGCGAACACTTTTCTTTGGAAAAATAGAATATCTTATGGTCGTGTGTTGTAATTCTTTTCAGAGGATCCTATGGTTCCTC